AAAAAGCATCTATGTAACCACGATTATATGACCAATTATATACAAAATTTATTAGTTTTTCCCACCTAATTCTTTTAGAACTCCACTTTTGAAATGAATTAAGTAAGGTTAAATTTAATTTAGATGAATAAAAAGGCTTATATAAACAGTATGCTATAAATATTCCAAACAAAGCTATACTGACTGAAAAAATTGCATTTTTCAAAAATTCATACCAATCTACAAAATTTTCTGAATTGGTATGCAAAAGGTTTATCGACGGCGTTAATAATTTTGATAATATATCAAAGTCTATTCCTTCTTGATTGAAAGGAATTCCTATGGCTCCAATAAACAAAGTAAATAAAAGCAATACAAGCATAGGAAATAGAATAGTATTATCTGATTCATTGGGATAATAGAAAGTTCTTGTATTAAGTCCAAAATTTTCAACAGTAATAAAAGTTTTATTTCTTACATTATTACTAATTTTATATGTTTTATTGCCAAAAAAAGACGCTCTTTTCGTATTATTCATTGTTAATAATGGTACTAATCCAAAATTTCGATTAAGTTTTTTATCTTCTTCTTTACCCCATAAAGAGATTGAATAGAAGGAGCTACTTTTTTTTCCACTGTAATTTATAAAATAAGTGTTTAAATGTCCTTCAAAAGTAAGTAAATAAATCCGAAACATATAAAATGCGGTTAATCCCGCTGTTGAACAAGCTATTATTGCAAAAATTGGTGAAAATAATAAACTATCATTAAGAATTTCATCTTTAGACCAAAAACAAGCAAGGGGGGGAATACCACAAAGCGAAAGTGTTCCTACTAAAAAGGCAGTTTTTGTAATCGGCACATGTTTTGTCAAACCACCCATAAGAATCATATTCTGACTTTTATCGGGAGAATATCCAACTATAGCTTCCATTGAATGAATAATGGATCCAGATCCTAAAAACAACAAAGCTTTCGAATAAGCATGAGTAATCAAATGAAATAAAGCGGATCGATAAGACCCCATACCTAGAGCTAACATCATATAACCCAGTTGAGACATTGTAGAATAGGCTAAACCTCTCTTAATATCTTTTTGAGCAAGAGCTAAAGTGGCTCCTAAGAGTACTGTTATTATACCTATCAAAGATATTATATACATTATAGAAGGGATAACTATAAAAAGAGGAAGAAGACGAGCTACAAGAAAAATTCCCGCCGCTACCATAGTAGCAGCATGTATAAGAGCCGAAATAGGAGTAGGGCCCTCCATGGCATCAGGCAACCATACATGAAGAGGAAATTGTGCAGATTTAGCAATAGGACCCACAAATAATAGAAATGCACACAAAGTAAGGAATAAGAGATTTACTCTATTATTTAAAATTAAATTATTGAATATTTCGAACAAATCCTGAAATTCGAAACTGCCAGTTAGCCAATAAAGACCTAAAATTCCTAATAATAAACCAAAATCCCCTACACGATTAGTTACAAAAGCTTTTTGACAGGCATTCGCTGCAATAGGTCGTGTGAACCAAAAACCGATTAATAAATACGAACACATTCCAACTAATTCCCAAAAAAAATAAACTTGGATCAAATTAGAACTAGTCACTAATCCTAACATTGAAGTATTAAAAAAACCCATATAAGCAAAAAACCTCAGATATCCTTGATCATGAGACATATAATTATCACTATAAATCAGAACCAAAATTCCAACAGTTGTAATTAATATTGACATAATAGAAGTAAGTGGATCAATAAAGTAACCGAACTCAAAAGAAAATTCATTATTTATGGTCCAAGACCATACATTTTGATGAATGTAACTTAGAAAAATTTGTTGAATAGATAGATAGAGCGAAAAGATCATAACTATACTTAACAAAAAAATACTGAGAAAAGTCCACATACGTCGAAGGTTTTTTGTTGCTGTCGGAAAAAGTAGAAGTCCAACTCCTAGTAAAATAGGTACTGGAAGTGGAATGAAAGGGATGATCCATGAATATTGATATGTATGTTCCATAAAATAAAAAACCCTTTTTATTTTATTCTTAAATTTATTATTTCTTATTCACTGGTTTGTATATATATATATTTTTTTCAAAGGGGACAATACAAAAGCATGTGATTTCAAACCTAAATAGAACTTTTTTTTTCGAATTAGTATAATCCTTCATAAACCTTTGAAAAGAAATATATATTCAAATCAAAAAATTAGAAGTGATTAAATAATATTACTAAGTTACTGTCACAAAAACGATTTGGCTTTTTTTTTGTATTACTAAATAAAATTTTGATTTTATGCAGATACAGAAAAAGTGAATTAGAATTCCGTATTACAATAATTTATATACATATATTAAGAATAGAACAAAGATTTACACGAAAAAAAATACTGAATATTAATTATATAATAAAAAAACTTTACCGAAAAAAGTGATTTGAATTTGATTATTTAGAATTATTAAGGAATGAATTTTAATTATTGAATTTAGTGATTGTCTTCCAGTACACTAAATGAGTTTTTTTTTTTTTTTTTTTAGAAATATTATTATAATCGATATTTTTTTTTACATATGAAGTGAAGAAATTTAATAATTTTTTTTCTAATATAATCTATCAGTATAGATTAATTAAATGAGCACTTTCATACGGATTTCAAACGTTAAATACAAAAAATGAAAAAAAAAAGTTAAAAAACAGTTGGGTTTGAAACTTTTGAATGTCTGTTTTGTTTTAAAAATAATATATAATAAAATTTGAAAGAAAAAATCACTCGATATGGAGTACGAAAGAATAGAATAATAAATGTCTTTGACATCCAATTATACCACTGAAAAACTTTTTTCATTTTTGAATGGCAGTTCCAAAAAAACGTACTTCTATCTCGAAAAAGCGTATTCGTAAAAAAATTTGGAAAAGGAAGGGATATTGGACATCGTTGAAAGCTTTTTCCTTAGGGAAATCGCTTTCCACAGGTAATTCAAAAAGTTTTTTTGTACAACAAAATAAATAAAAAACACTAGAATAATTAGAATTAGCCTAACTTAAAAAAACAAATTTTTTTAGAATACATATATTATTTTATTTTTAAGTGATCAAAAAATCTTATGTTTGTACAATATAAAAAGATGCATGAAAATAGATATTTTGATAATTTTTTTTTTTTTCATTTCTCTTTTTCAACCTAGGCAAATCTTATTTTAGTTAAAATTTCTAAGGATTTTGGAGAAGTTTTAATTTTTAGAAAAAACATTTTTTGATTAATGAAATCAATTGTAAATTCGATTGAATTGGCTTCTTTATTTAAAGTTGAATCTCGACAATTGAGTAAAAACTTGTTAGTATTGTTTTGAACAAGTTGCCGCTATGGTGAAATTGGTAGACACGCTGCTCTTAGGAAGCAGTGCTAGAGCATCTCGGTTCGAGTCCGAGTAGCGGCATAAGATCTTATAAAAGTAAAAGAGATATTATAAGTTTTATAATCAAATTAATACCCGACTTTTTTCTAAAATCGGGTAAAACCTAGTATTAATTTATTAATTTTTAACAAATTTTTTATGATTTTTTCAATTTTAGAGCATATATTAACTCATATATCTTTTTCAGTCGTTTCAATTGTACTAACAATTTATTTTTTAACTTTATTAGTTAATTTAGATGAAATCATAGGATTTTTTGATTCATCAGATAAAGGAATCGTAATTACGTTTTTTGGTATAACAGGATTATTATTCACGCGTTGGATTTATTCAGGACATTTTCCATTAAGCAATTTATATGAATCATTAATTTTTCTTTCATGGGCTTTTTCAATTATTCATATGGTTTCCTATTTTACTAAAAAACAAAAAACTCACTTAAACGCAATAACTGCGCCAAGTGCTATTTTTATTCAGGGTTTTGCTACTTCAGGTCTTTTAAACAAAATGCCTCAGTCTGCAATATTAGTACCAGCTCTACAGTCCCAGTGGTTAATGATGCACGTAAGTATGATGATATTAGGCTATGGCGCTCTGTTATGCGGATCATTATTATCAATAGCTCTTCTAGTCATTACATTTCGCAAAGTAGGATCTACTTTTTGGAAAAAGAATATGAAAAAAAAAAATTTATTAAATGAATTTTTTTCTTTTGATGTACTTTACTACATAAACGAAAGAAATTCTATTTTACTACAACAAAACATTAATTTTAGTTTTTCTAGAAATTATTATAGGTATCAATTGATTGAACAATTAGATTATTGGAGTTTTCGTATTATTAGTCTTGGATTTATCTTTTTAACCGTCGGGATTCTTTCAGGCGCTGTATGGGCTAATGAAACATGGGGTTCATATTGGAATTGGGATCCAAAAGAAACCTGGGCATTTATTACTTGGACCGTATTCGCAATTTATTTACATATTAAAACAAATAGGAATGTTCGAGGTATAAATTCTGCAATTGTGGCTTCGATAGGCTTTCTTTTAATTTGGATATGCTATTTTGGCGTCAATCTTTTAGGAATAGGTTTACATAGTTATGGTTCATTTACATCGAATTAACTAAAACATTAACCAAAAAAGAAAAGAATCCAAATAAAAAAGAATAGCATCTATATATAACTTCATATAAGTTAAGAAATAGAATTTAGTTTTAGTAGTAAATCATCAAGAACCTTTTGAATCAAGTAGTACAATGATTCAAAAGGTTCTCATAATACAAAAACCAAAGACTTATTATTATAATTCAATTTAATATTTTTTTTTATTTCCTGAAAACTATCCATAAAAATAATTAGATAAAATGGATTCGACCTTGTCACTTGCTAATGAGAGCACAAAATCAGGATAAATCCCAATACCAATTATGGGTAGAAGAATAGAGATTGAAAGAAATAACTCTCGGGGTCCAGAATCAAAAAAAGAAAAGTTTTTGGCATTACTTAACTTGTATCCATAGAACATTTGGCGTGACATAGATAATAAATATATAGGAGTTAATATCATTCCAATTGCCATTACAAAAATAATTAAAATTTTTGAAATTAAGAAATATTTTTGGCTGGTAATTATTCCAAAAAAAACGATTAATTCCGCAACAAAACCACTCATGCCCGGTAATGCAAGGGAAGCCATCGATAAGATAGTGAACATTGTAAATATCTTTGGAATGGAGATAGCCATTCCACCCATTTCATCAAGATAAACAAGCCGGATTCTATCATAACTCGTTCCTGCCAAGAAAAAAAGTGCGGCGCCAATAAATCCATGAGAGATTATTTGTAAAATAGCTCCATTAAGCCCAGGATCCGTTATAGAACCAATACCTATAATTATAAAACCCATATGAGATACAGAAGAATAGGCTATTCTCTTTTTTAAATTGCGTTGACCGAGAGATGTTGAAGCTGCATAAATTATTTGGATTGTACCGACTACCATCAACCAAGGAGAAAACATAGAATGAGCGTGAGGTAATAATTCCATATTGATTCGAACCAACCCATATGCTCCCATTTTTAATAAGATTCCAGCGAGAAGCATACAGGTACTGTAATGTGCCTCGCCGTGGGTGTCAGGTAACCAAGTATGTAAAGGTATAATCGGTGATTTGACGGCAAAAGCAATAAGAAATCCAATATAAAATAGTATTTCGAGTGTGACAGGATAGGATTGATTAGCTAATAGTTCTAAATTTAATGTTGGTTCGTTCGAACCATATAAACTTATACCTAAAACTCCTATTAATAAAAAAATAGAACTTCCTGCAGTGTATAAAATAAATTTTGTAGCTGAATACAGACGTTTCTTTCCACCCCACATGGATAAAAGGAGATAAACGGGAATTAATTCTAATTCCCACATGATGAAAAAAAGTAAAATATCCCGAGAAGAAAATGATCCTATTTGACCGCTGTACATTGCTAACATCAGGAAATGGAATAATCGGGAATCCCGAGTAACTGGAAAAGCCGCTAAAGTAGCTAAAGTAGTAATAAATCCCGTCAGTAAAATCGTTCCTATAGAAAGTCCATCTATTCCCAGTCTCCAATAAAAATCAAAAAAATTGATCCATTTATAATCTTCGGACAGTTGAATTAATGGATCGTCCATTTTAAAATTATAACAAAAAGCGTAGGTCGTTAGAAGAAGTTCTAAGATACAAATGCATATAGTATACCATTTATTGACTTTATTTCCCCTATGCGGGAGAAATAACATTAACGAACCGGCAGATATTGGAAAAACAACAATTATTGTTAACCAAGGAAAATCATTCGTGGTAAAGACAAGATACACTAGGTCCAAAGAACGCGTACTCAAAAAAAATATATAAATAAAAAAATATAATTGAACTTTTTTGAGTACGAGTACTTGTCAATAAAAAAAAATAAAATGTATTCCAAATTTATTCAAATGAGGTTTTCGGTAACATATCAATAAGCTAGACCCATGCTTCGAGTTGTTTCATGCCATAAATAAACTCGAACGCTCAAAAAATCCGTTGGACAGGCAGATTCACATCTCTTACAACCAACACAATCCTCGGTTCTTGGAGCAGAAGCTATTTGCTTAGCTTTACATCCATCCCAAGGTATCATTTCTAATACGTCTGTAGGGCATGCTCGGACACACTGAGTACATCCTATACAGGTATCATAAATTTTTACTGAATGTGACATAGGATCTATAGTTTTTTGAATGTCATAAATTTTCAATCTAGTAAACTTATAACTAAATGATATATTAAAATACTAGATGAAGCAATGATTTCCTTTAATAGAATTTTTTTAATGAATTCTGGCTCAATTGATAAAAAATGGGGCTAAAATACTTTGATTTCTTAGATTTTCACAAATATAATCTAGTAAGTCATAACCTATCATATATGCAAATTTCAACCTATAATTTTTTTCTTTATGCTACTTATTTAATAAGGTCGATTGGTTGATGCGAGTTGATTTTCTGTTACGATAAATTGAAGAGACTATAGCTAATCCAATAGCTGCTTCAGCGGCTGCAATTGCTATAACAAAAATGCAGAAAATATCCCCTTTTAGTTGGGAATTATCAAAAAAATCAGAAAATGTTACGAAATTCATATTAACTGCATTGAGTATAAGTTCAAGGCACATAAGAGCCCTAACCATATTTCGACTCGTGATCAATCCATAAAGACCAATCAAAAATAAATAGGCACTCAAAACAAGTACATGTTCGAGTATCATTGAGGAACTCCTTATCAATTTTGATTCATTTCAATATGAATAATAAAAACAATTCACCGGATTCAATCAACTAGAATATAACAACAAAGTACGAATAAAAACTATATTAGGGAAAAAATTTCATAACATACACAAACACAAAGTTTTCTTTGGTCTTTACTAATTAGAACCCTTTTTTATTGACGAGCCACAGAAATTGCACCTATCAAAGCAACTAAAAGAATTATGGAAATGAGTTCAAATGGAAGAAAAAAATCTGTTGATAAATGAATTCCTATTTGTTGACTATTACTTATTAAATCTTGCTCTAAAATCTGGTTTAATCTTGTAGTCCAAATAACCCCGTACCATGACGTATCGAGAATAGTAGAAATTAATGAAAAAAGAATAGTTGTACAAACCAATGAAGTAATCCCATTCCCAACAGTCCACAAATTTAAATCTGTAGAATATTCTGAATCATTCATGAACATCACAGCAAATATGATTAAAACATTTATGGCCCCCACGTAAATAAGGAGTTGTGCAGCAGCTACAAAATGAGAATTTGCTAGAATATACAATAAAGATATACAAACAAGAACAAATCCTAAGGAAAAGGCTGAAAATATTGGGTTAGGAAGTAATACCACTCCCAGACCTCCTACTAGAAGACCGGATCCCAGAAAAACTAAAAGAAAATCATGTATTGGTCCAGGCAAATCCATTATATTATTAAAAAAAGAAAAAAATCGAAATCCTTTTCATGACCTTATTAATTTAACCGGGGAATTTGTTTTTAATATGTTTCTAATAGAGTGAAATTAGAATCTAATGGATATTAATTGATGTAGATACAATTATTAGACAGTTTCGCTTTTTTTATTCTAATATTTTCAACCTATATATTTCAAGAAAGTAATTACGAATATATTATATTAAAAGGATGAGCCTTAATACTTAATATTATTCTATAAATACAAGTTTTTAATTAAATTCTTTATATAATTCAAAAGTTTTGCATTCTTTTTTTAATAAAATTAATGGGTTTACCCATTTTTTGTTTGAGGTGAATTCAAAATTGTTCGAATAGTGTAATCGTCAATTACTGACATTGGTAAACGACCCAAAGCTATTTGATTATAATTCAACTCGTGACGATCATAAGTTGAAAATTCATATTCTTCAGTCATTGACAAACAATTTGTTGGACAATACTCAACACAATTACCACAAAATATACAAATTCCAAAATCAATACTGTAATTAAGCAATCGTTTTTTTCGAATATTGGTTTCCAATTTCCAATCAACAACAGGCAGATCTATAGGACATACTCGAACACATACTTCACAAGCAATGCATTTATCAAATTCGAAATGGATTCGACCGCGGAAACGTTCTGATGTTATTAATTTTTCATAGGGATATTGAATAGTTACAGGTAAACGATTTGTGTGGGATAAGGTAATCATGAAACCCTGACCAATATACCTTGCAGCTCGTAGGGTTTGTTGACCATAATTCATGAACCCGGTTATCATAGGAAGCATATTGTAATTATCTATGAATAATTTGATCTTTGTTTCTTTCTCTTGTTTAAAACAAGTAATGAATATGTTGGATTCATTTTCAATTTAGAGTGAAAAGAGTTGGAAAGAAGTTGTTAATAATAGATTACCAAGGGAAATCGGTAAAAGAAATTTCCATCCAAGATTTAATAGTTGATCCATTCTTAGCCTAGGTAAAGTCCATCTGGTTGCGATAGAAATGAACAAGAACAAATAAGTTTTAGCTAATGTAATAAAGATACCAATTGTTGTTCCAAAAATTTGATCCCTTTCAAATAGCTCCAGAATAGATATATACGGAATAGAAATATTCCAACCGCCTAAGTATAGAACTGTTACAAATAATGAGGAAATTAATAGATTTAGATAAGAAGCAACGTAAAATAAACCAAATTTGATACCGGAATATTCAGTTTGATAACCTGCTATTAATTCTTCTTCCGCTTCTGGTAAATCAAAAGGTAATCTCTCGCATTCTGCCAGGGAAGAAATTAGAAAAATGATAAAACCTATAGGTTGACGCCATAAATTCCATCCCCAAAAACCATATTTTGATTGTGCCTCAACTATATCAACTGTACTTAAACTGTTAGATAATCCTAGTCGGTGATAACATTACTATTCTCACCGCTATTACAAAACCGTACATGAGGTCTTCGCCTCATACGGCTCCTCGGGGGCCATAAATAAATCTAAGGACCAGATTAGTATTATTTATTATTTAGATGGATATGATGTGTTCTAAAATAGATTAAATAGAAATATATCTGGGGTCCCGAATTATACCAATGGAATTCTGTCTGCTCAAATTCTAAGAATAAAAAACGCGCTTCGGAATTCATCTCATCCTTTACAAATTTTCATTTCTATTTGTTGAGTAATAACTTAATCCTTTAATAAAACACTCCTTGTAAAAAACTAGGTATTTCAGCCCGTCGTGGTTTTCAATTACGAAAAAGAATTTGACATCCTATTAGTTTATTATTAATGATAGAAATTCTATTTTCTTTTCGAAATATATCAAAATAAATATCCTTGTTTCGTTCCTATTCTTCTGTCTTTTTTAGAAAAAAAGTCGGTGGACTTAAAAAATAAAGGATTATTTCGTTTCTGATAGTCATTACATTTATCGGTGGATGGGAGCATACTCTGAATTCGGAATCTTGGGGAGTACTGCCTGATCATTTCTACTAATTTCAAGCCCCAATTAACCTTCTTTTTTTGTTATTTTATGTTATGTATAAATAGCTTTTTTAATCTCTATTACAAATTCTTTGTGTATTTTGGTGTTTCTAACCATCCACGTGTTGTTACCTAATTGCCGCTCACTTTGTAATACATGTATGGTAATTTATATAACTGATAGTGAAAACGTCATACGGTTAATATTTTTTTTAACCCGCTTCAAGCCAGGATGACTAATCAACCAACCTTGGGGTAAAGCGATTCTTACGCTTATGTTTATTTCCGTTTAACCTTTGTACATAGGAAATGAGACTCAATTTTTCTTTTTACTGCTAATTTCTGAGCAGTTTTTTTTCACTCATATATAACTATCAAATTCCTTTTATTAAGATTAACCCGAAAGATAAATATATATATATATTCCGTTTTTTAACTTATTCGTCTAGAAGAAACGGAATAGTCAAAATAAATGTTTATGTTTCAACGAATCGCACGTAGAGATATTGATAAAACACATAGAGTTAATGGTATTTCATAACTAATCGCTTGGGCAGCAGCTCGCAGACCACCTAAAAAAGAATATTTATTGTTTGATCCATACCCTGACATAAGAAGTCCAATCGGAGCAATACTTGAGATGGCAATCCATAAAAAAATACCGATATTGAGATCCGCTAAAACAAGGTGATTGCTAAAGGGAATTACTGAATAACTTAGTAAAATAGAGATAACTGCTATAGATGGTCCAATACTAAATAAAGAAGTATTTCCTCTAGATGGACGAAGATCTTCTTTGAAAAGTAGTTTTGTCCCGTCGGCTAGAGCTTGAAGAATTCCCAACGGGCCGGCGTATTCAGGTCCAATACGTTGTTGTATCCCTGCAGATATTTCTCTTTCTAACCACACAATTACTAGTACACCTGTTATGATTCCCAATACAAGAGAAAATATAGGGACAAATATCCATATGAGTCCATAGACCTCTTTTAAAGATTCCAATCTAACAAAAGAATTTATAGTTTGTACTTCTGTTGCATAAATTATCATTTTAACGATCAACTTCTCCCATAATTATATCTATGCTACCGAGTATCGTCATAATATCAGCCAATTTCATTCTTTTAACTAGTTCAGGAAGAATTTGCAAATTAATAAAACCCGGCGGTCGGATTTTCCATCTCCAAGGAAAACCACTTTGATCTCCTATGAGAAAAATTCCTAATTCCCCTTTTGGAGCTTCAACTCTTACATAAAGTTCTTGTTTCGATAATTCAAAAGTAGGGGAAGGTTTTTTACTAATGAATCGATATTCAAAATCATTCCACTCTGGATTACTTTTTTTATCAAAGCCTCTGCTTTCTAAATTCTCATAGGGACCCCCCGGAAGTCCTTCCAGAGCCTGTTGAATAATTTTGATGGATTCTGTCATTTCGCTAAGTCGTACTAAATAACGAGCTAATGAATCTCCTTGTTTTTGCCACTGAATTTCCCATTCAAATTCATCGTAAGACTCATAACGATCAACTTTACGAAGATCCCATGGTATTCCGGATGCGCGTAGCATTGGTCCGGATAAACCCCAATTTATTGCTTCTTCCCCACCAATAATCCCAACGCCTTCAACCCGTTCTAAAAAAATGGGATTTCGTGTAATCAGTTTTTGATATTCAACAACCTCTGTTAAAAAATAATCACAAAAATCCAAGCATTTATCTATCCAACCATAAGGTAAATCAGCCGCTATTCCTCCAATACGAAAAAAATTATGCATCATTCTCATACCGGTGGCAGCTTCGAATAGATCATATACAAATTCTCGTTCTCTGAAAATATAGAAAAAGGGAGTCTGTGCCCCAATATCTGCCATAAAAGGGCCAAGCCATAACAGATGAGAAGCTATACGACTCAATTCCAACATAATTACTCTGATATAGCTGGCCCTTTTAGGAACTTGAATATTTCCCAATTGTTCTGGTCCATTTACTGTTATTGCTTCTGTAAACATAGTAGCTAAATAATCCCACCGTGTTACATAAGGTAAATATTGTATAATTGCTCGGTTTTCTGCAATTTTTTCCATTCCTCTGTGTAAATAACCCAATATGGGTTCACAGTCAACAACATCCTCACCATCTAGAGTAACAATTAAGCGAAGAACACCATGCATGGATGGGTGGTGAGGTCCCATATTGACTATCATAAGATCTTTTCCTGTAACTGGTCTCTTCATAAGTTTTTCCTTGATTCGTTCTGGCATGAATTAGATTGCTGAAAAAGAAGTTTATTAAAAAATTCAAGATCTAAAAAATTAACTAATTCACATTTTTGGAATTTAACGAGTTTTTAATTCCCGAATATTCAACTGATTAATTAATTCTTTATAACGTACTCTATTTTTTTTTGACAAATAAGCCAGCAGTCGTTGACGTTTTCCCAGAATTTTTCGTAGACCCCTCTGAGATAAATAATCTTTTCTGTGCAATTCCAAATGTGAAGTAAGTCTTCGTATCTTATTAGTGAAACTAAATACTTGAAATTCAACGGATCCCCTGCTTTCTTCTTTTTTTTCTTGAAATGAAATGAATGTATTTTTTATCATAAAAAGAAATCCTTCCCTTTTTAATATGAATTGAAAGATATGAATTTTACTGATCAGTAATAATAATGGTAGTTTTTTTGTACAAGGATCCGAATTTAATTATCAATTTCTTAATTCTTAATTAAAAAAAGTCTAAATTTCGATCTAAAAAAGGAGGATTCTGTTAATTTATTTATGGATCTGCTCTGATTGGTATCTCTGTTATTAATTAAATGAATCTCATGTATAAAGATTTAATTTAAAACAATCCCTCATATTTGTGCATACAATTGTTTTCATATACCGTAACTTATATATTATATCATAGTAAAAATATAGTAAAAAGGATCTATATCATTAATGAATTTGAAATCGCGTATACATATGTATTCTTATCATACTGAAATTATTTCCGTTAGTAGTATTAAACCAATAGCGATTCATACAAGCTAAATCTTCTAATCGAAAATTGGGCCAAAGAAAGGATTTTAATTTAATTAGGTTATTTTTATCCTTATCAAGATCTTTCTTTTTATGCAAAACTGTTGAAAAGTTTTGAATATTCGTATCAAATCTTGAATTTCTATCCCTCGCATTTTTTTTTTTTAAGTTGAAACAAATTAGAATTCTAAATTCTCTACGTCGTTTCGGGGATAGAATATTTTCAGGGACAAAGAAATCATAATTATTTTTTTTATCAATATAGCTTTTTTTTTTTGATCTTTTATTTATTTTGTGTTTATTTTTATGAACCAATGAAATCCCTATGGTTCTATATATAATAAGTTGTCCGTCATTTTTTACAGACAAACGGACAGGTTCAATAATCAATATTCCTTTTTTCATTAATTTTGCAAAAGTGAAATTCTTCTCAATCATTAGAATATCTAGGCTCATCTCTCCTCTTTCAATAGAAGATATCGCTATCTCGTTTGGATTTTTTAGTCTAACCAAGAGACAGTATACTTTTACATTATTAAGAATTTTTTGATTAAAAAAACAATTCCATCGCAATTGAAAACGCGAATACCTTTTGAGAAATAAATCAAGTTCCGCTTCGGTATTGCTTTTTAGTTGTTTTTTATTTTTACGTTTTTTTATCTTCGATTCTGCATAATTTTCTTCAATATTTTTTTCTTGGTTTGATAGAGCTGATTCCGGATTTCTTTTTGTTTCTTTATCTAATTCAAACTCTTCTTGACCTGCCGATTCGTTTTCTTCTTTATTTAGATTATAAAATCGAAGGGATTTTTTTTCATTTGATGGTATAAAACCTTTTTTCTTTAGAGTGATCTGTTTATTCACATTTTTTGTTTCATTAAAATTGAAAAGAAGTAATTTAATTGGTATGACCCATGGTTTCGTTTTATATGTACTAGAAAATAATAAAAATTCTGGAAAGAAAAAAAAGTCAAAATTTGTTATACGATTATTTAGTATTTCTTCATTCATTCCCATCCAATCAAAAAAGAAACTTTTTTGATTGGCAAGATCCGTATTAGTTATTTTATCAATTCTTTGATAATTATGAACTTTAGTCTTAATATATTTTTTTTTACTCTTGTTATCAGGCTCAATATTTACTTTTTTTCTAAACCAAAAGTTGAGAATTCTCCAATCCAAATATTTTCTATGCCGAATTTCCCCTATACCCCGAATATTATATTTTTCGAGAAAACAAGAGACTAAACAATTATCTAGAGCAATGCCTAGAGACATATCAAAAATTTTTTCTGTAGAATGAATAGATTTGTAGCAAAAAAGATTATATATAGAATCCTTTTTTAAATTATGTTTTGGATTGAAAAACGAGTTGGCCTCAAAAAAACTTTGTTTTTTGTAATTATCACAAAATTTTTTTTCATATGAATCCACTTTGGTTAAACTTGGATTTAGAACGAGAGAGTCTTGGTTTATTTTCTTTTTCCATTTTTGGGTTACTAATCTAGCCCATGCAATCTGAGGTAAATTATATTGAGAATGACTTCGTAACCAGTTTTTCCATTGATTTACTTCGGAATTTAAAAGGGTTTTATCTTTCCATTCATAATGAAAGATTCCTTGTTCTTGAAAAAACCCCTTTATTTGATTCTTAACAAAAAAAGATGTTATGTATATGTTATATTCAAAAACAGCCTTTAATTTAGAAAAGTTACTAACTTGAATTTGTGATAATTTGTAAAATACATATGCTTGTGATAAAGAGCATAAGTCATAACTAATTTTTTTTTTATTGGATATGAAATTTTTTATAGTCGAAATAAAATAAATGGTATTTTTTTTTTTATTAATTTTTTCTCCATTTTCATCATTCTTGTAAATATATCTATCAATAATTTTTTTTGTTGATTCAAAAAAAAGTTGTGTAGTAATTCTTGGAATATTAATGATACCTAGAAAAATAGTTATAGACAGTTGTTCAACGCAAAATTTTATAAAAAAAACATATTTACGAATTAATCGAGTATTTTTTCTTTTTAATGTCT